CGATTTGAAAAAGCATAAGGCAATAAAAGAGGAAAAATACATACCTTGCTTATTTCGAAGATTTAAACAAAAGGATTCGCAAATAAAAGTGCTAATGCTACAACCAACCCATAAATCGTTAAAGCTTCCATAAAAGCTAGACTAAGCAAGAGAGTACCTCGTATTTTTCCCTCTGCCTCGGGCTGTCTTGCGATACCCTCTACAGCTTGACCCGCAGCAGTCCCTTGACCAACCCCAGGCCCGATAGAAGCAAGCCCTACGGCCAGTCCAGCAGCAATAACGGAAGCAGCAGAAATCAGTGGATTCATGATAAGTTCCTCATACCAAAAAAAAAAAAGAAATAGTTAATGATACAATCAACCAATGAATTATGACTTAATTAGTCCATCGATAAGATTCATATAACTAAGAACTTCGAATTTAAGTAAGAATATTCAGATTTTTGCATTTCTATACACAGAGTCTTTGTGAATCCATAGATCTCTCGTTCTTACATTTCTTGGTTACGAACTGTTATTTGAATTTTTCCATCTTTTCTTGATTTCATCTCATTATTCATCCAATTCATAGCCACAAGAATCGAAAGGGCTTCTATTGAAACCCATACACAACAGTAGGGCAAATGAAATATATCTTTAGTTCATATATATGAATAACCAGCCAATATCTACTATTACATATACCCGTCTTTCGTCCATAGCGTAAACCATTCAATTCAATCGGATTCGAGAATCAATCCAATCTATTTTTTTAGCAATCCCTTTTCTTTGCTTTTTGTAAATTCTTTTCTCCTTTGCAGTTTCTTTATCATTATTCCAACCGAATACAATCGAAATAGACAAATTTAGTAGAATTGTTTCTCCTGTTTTTTATTTAATCGCACGTCGTAAACATATATTTCAATTGAATAAGAAGATTGGCTGGCCGATAGAAAAGTAAATCTTCATCAAGGAAAGGTAGGGATAGTAAGTGAACGAAAAACTCCTTTTAGGAAAAAGATCTTTTGGATCTCTTTCCTTTTCCTTTTTTGTTTTTACAACTCTCGAATATTGTAATCTTTGATTTTTTTGTTCCTATTTTTTTCTTTCATATAGAAATAGAAAAGACTTTCTATTTCTATTCCTTAAGTAAATCATCGTAAACTACACATACATTGCTCATTCCTTTGCGCTAATCGAAAAAAGAAGACTATTTCAATGATGACCCTCCATGGATTCCCCTATATAAGCCGCGGCTAAAGTTGCAAAAATAAGAGCTTGAATACCACTTGTAAATAATCCAAGGAACATGACAGGGATAGGAACCACTGAAGGTACTAAAGAAACAAGAACAACAACTACTAATTCATCTGCTAAGATATTTCCGAAAAGTCGAAAACTAAGTGACAGGGGTTTTGTAAAATCTTCTAGGATGTTAATGGGTAAAAGGATTGGGGTTGGTTGAATATATTTCCCGAAATAACTTAATCCTTTTTTGGTAAGACCCGCATAGAAATATGCCACCGACGTGAGTAAAGCCAAAGCAGCAGTAGTATTTATATCATTCGTGGGTGCGGCTAACTCTCCATGAGGTAATTCTATGATTTTCCAAGGTAAAAGAGCCCCTGCCCAATTTGAAACAAAAATAAATAGAAAGAGAGTTCCAATAAAAGGAACCCAAGGACCATATTCTTCTCCAATTTGGGTTTTACTCACATCTCGAATGAATTCAAGAACGTATTCGAAAAAATTCTGACTCCCGGTCGGAATTATTTGTGGGTTCCGAACAGCTATAGTAGCTGAACCTAATAAGATAATAATTACAATCCAAGAAGTAATAAGGACTTGGCCATGGACTTGGAAATCCCCTATTTGCCAATAGAAATGTTGGCCTACTTCCACACCAGATATATCGTATAGTGTGTTGATGGAACATGATAGCACATTCATATTGCCCTCTGGAAAAATGGAATTAAAAAAAAATTATTTTGATTCAACCATCTATTTGTCTACTTGAATTAGGTCTTTTGAATATCAACTAATATTTTGAATACTAACTAATCACATAATATCTCCTTTTATCCCTTTATCAAAATCCATAAAGAAAAACGAAAAAGAAATAAACAAATAATAACCGATTCGATCGGATTTTCGAAGTCCAAGTTATTTATTATTAATTATTAATCAAGGATTTCTTATATAGCTAGAACGGCCCTCGCAAATTGCGAATACTAATTTGTTAAGAATTAAGCGAATTGAAGCTATAGCGTCATCATTCGCTGGAATCGAAATATCTGCAAGATCAGGGTCACAATTTGTATCGATTAAAGAAATTGTTGGAATTCCCAAAGTAATACACTCTCGCAGGGCCATATATTCTTCGTGCTGATCGACAATAATTACAATATCGGGTAACCCTGCCATATATTTAATCCCGCCTAGATATGTTTGCAAGCGAGATAATTGTCTTTTCACCACAGCCGCATCTCTTTTCGGCAAACGGTTGAGTCTTCCCGTTTTTTGTTCCATTCTTAAGTCCCTGAACTTATGAAGTCTCGTTTCTGTAGTCGACCAATTTGTTAACATCCCGCCAAGCCATTTTTTATTAACACAATGACACCGCGCCTTTGTTGCAGCTCGTGCTACTGAATCAGTTGCCTTATTTTTGGTACCAACAATCAAGAACTGTTTTCCTCTACTTGCTGCATCAAAAACTAAATCACAGGCTTCGGATAAAAAACGAGCAGTTCTAGTAAGATTTGTAATATGAATACCTTTACGCTTTGCAGAGATATAAGGTGCCATTTTAGGATTCCATTTCCTAGTACCATGGCCAAAATGCACTCCTGCCTCCAGCATCTCTTCCAAGTTAATGTTCCAATATCTTCTTGTCATTTCTCCCTCCCTTCCGAAAAAAAAAGAGATGAGGAACGCCGAACTGAAAAAAAAAAAGAAATAATTGTTCCAGTGGAACCTTCTCTTCTACTGTAGATTGGCCTGTAGATAGTAGATAGACGCCCAAGCCATTAGTCTTTTCTATTGCTTACTATTTTCATTACCAAATTAAATAAATGGACCAAATACATATACAGATAGTCAAAGTCAAAAAGAGGAACTCGCTTTTAAGAATCATTAAATCCTAAAAATGATAGTTCCGTTCTATCATGAAAGTTCTTTGAAAGATGAAAGAAAAGAATCAACTAATTTTCTGTGGTGAAACAGAATATCTATCCTTTCCCCGTCGAATCGATTGTTTTTTTTTGTTTCCAAGGGCAAAGGGTTTTTCTTATATTGTTGTGAAGGGGGCACGAATCTTTTCAACCCGGTACCAACAGGTACCATACCCCCCAAAACAACGTTCTCTTTCAGGCCCTTCAACCAATCGATCCGATCCCGAAGAGCCGCTTTTGCTAAGACTCGAGCAGTTTCTTGAAAACTCGCTTCAGATATAAAACTTTGCGTATTGAGAGATGCTTTTGTTATTCCCAATAAGAGGGCTCGGTAACAAACCGCTTCTTCCAACGCGCGCCCCATTCGCTCCGCTCGCAACAATCCAATTAGTTCTCCAGGTGAAAAAACATTAGACATTCCATCTTCTGAAACCAACACTTTTGATGTTATTTGACGTACAATAATTTCTATATGCCTATTATGAATCTGCACCCCTTGGGACCGATAAACCTTTTGGATCTTATTAAGCAAAGAGATACGACTTTGCACTATAGTTAGCTCAGCACCAATCAAGAATGCCCACGGCATTCCAAGAATTTTTGTTATATGGTCGTTCCAACCCTCAACTCTCTTTTCTAGATTCATTGATATTGAATCAACCGAACGCACTTCTAATACCTGTTCTACTTTTGGAAGCCCCTGGGTTATATCACCAGATCTCGATTTTTCATATAGAAATGTAATTAAAGTATCTCCTTGGTACAGAATTTCCCCGTAATGGCCGTGAACAGTTGCTCCTGGAGTAGCCAAGTAAGGTTTAGCTGATCGTATTACTACAGAGTCAACTTGAACAAGTATAACTTGACCCGATTTTAGGTGGGGTGCGCTTTTGACTATACATATATTTTCACAAATAAGCTGACCAAGACTCATTTTTGTAGATGTTTCTTGACAATAATTGAGATGGAGAAAACCCCAATTCAAATTCAAATTCAAAATAATGTTACTGCACGGATCCGGATTCGAAATTTGCTCATTTTCATCTAGTAAAAAATAGTTAATTACTCGAAAAGTCCGTTTTAAATTGTCAAGTTGCAAATACTTATTTACCAAGATCTGATTATGAGTTATTAAATGGTAAAACGAATAAACATTTGCAAGTAAAAAAGATGTTCCTAAAGGCCCCAGCGAATTCTTACTTGGAATTCGAGGATCTTTTGTAATTTTAATCGATTCTTTTATCAAATTGTGATATTTTACATCAGTGAATGAATCCATTCGAAAATAATTGGATGATGACAAAATTATCAACGACTGGAATCCCTTCTTTGTATTCAACATCGCATGAATAGTTTTTTGATTTTGATTAACGGGTTGCTGAATTCTTACTCTGGAATAAATAGAAAAAAACGGATTGATATTAGCGCAACCCGATCCATTAGCAGAGAGCAACCCTGAGCCCGATGGATCATTTCTTTTTCCGATATATGAAATAGTGGATTTCACCAAATCAATTCTTAGAAAATGCCGAATCAAAGCATTTGCCCTTATTTCAACAAGGGAAGCGGGGGCGTCTTGACTAGAAGAACTTTTTTTGCCTTGTGTCCAATTCAATACTAAACAAGTCCGAACTAATTGAATATTTGTATCAGAAATTCCTCGAATTGGTTTACCTTTTCCAGAAAGGATATAATTGACAATTTGAAGTTGCACATTATCCTTTTCCTGCAGCGGATCAGGGGAAAAAAGCGTTGCTAAAGTTATACCCTCCATTATTTCATATGTAATGACCGGCCAAATTAAAACAAAATACTTTTTCTTACTAAGTGTAATCCGTTGAACATAGATCCAATGTTTCCGTTTTTTTGATTCCTTGGAATTTTGTTTTCCTGTTCCTAGTGGTATCAAGACGCCGCTATATCGGGATATTTTATCTGTCTCTCCGGGAAAATGGATATCTCCAGAAAAGATTTTAAGTTCAATTCTGTTTTTTTTTCTCTCCACTCGGACCAACCCGCCCACTCGGCTTCTTATATTTAAAGTAATTTGTGTATCTACCCTAATGATACTATTGTTCCGTACCATTATGTACGAAGATACGGGTAAGATATGTACTTCCTCAGGAATGAAAAAAAACTGATCGACTTTTGTTTGGTATTTTTGCCAAAACTCTTTGTCTCCTCGATACTCAATCAAATCCTCTTTTTGTAGGATTGAATGCATTTCTAGAGTCCCATATTTAGTAATGCCCGAACTCTTTCTTCTGTATCGAGGATCGTCGAAACAAGCAAGAATACTCTTTCTACGCAAAATACCATTGGGGGGGATTTCAATAAAGATACCTGAGGAGGGCATTAGTTCGTTCTCGTGTTCTTGAATCGACTGGAGTGGAATGATGAATCTATTTTTTCGCCTCTGCGAGAATAAATCCGAATTCTGGTAGAGAATGGTGGGATCTATGAGATTATAACGACCAGTACCTCTAATTCGACTAATGTCTGAATAATCAGGAATCCTAGGTTCTTTTTTACCCGAAAAATCGGAAGGGAAGAATTTTTGCTTCAACTGATCATTCGTTTCGAAGAGGTTAGATGTGAATCCTCTCTTGAGAGAAGGAAAATGCGTACTCATTTGATCTTGATCCTTATGAAGCGCAAGTGAGACTAGACTAGATCTGCACGGACCTCCTAATAATACCCATAAATGACTTGTTTTAGGTAGTAGATGAACGTTGCCATATGTAAATTCGAGTGCATGATACACGTCGGTGCTCCAGTGCATTTCTCCGTCCGAGTCCGAATAAATATGTTTTCGAACCCTCTCTTTAAAATTCAAAGTGGATGTTCCTGCACGAATCTCCGCAATTACTTGTTCTGATTCTACATATTGATCATTTTGAACTAAAAGAAAACTTTGGGGTGGAATATTTACATTATGTCGAATATCTTTACTCTCAATAGTTACATACAAGTTTATAGAACATAGAAACGCGGGATGTCCGTGGCGTGTACGTGTCGGATGAACCAAATCCTCATTGAATTTTATTTTTCCATTAGAAGGAGCTCGCACATGTTCTGCAGTACCCCCCGTGAATACTCCGCCAGTATGAAAAGTTCTTAATGTTAATTGAGTACCCGGTTCCCCGATCGATTGGCCTGCAATAATACCTACAGCTTCTCCCAGCTCAACCAGGTCGCCATGAGTAGGACTCCGGCCATAACATAATCGACAGATCCAAGATGCACTCCTACAAGTAAAAGGAGTTCGAATAGCTATTGATTGTGCTCGAAAGGTTATGAATCGATTTACAAGTCCAACCTCAATGTTTTGATTTCGAGTGGCAATACACCGCGTGCCTATATATATATCATCGGCTAATACACGACCAATTAATGTTTGGATAAAAATCCTTTCTAGCATCATCCCATTTTGAAGACTCATAGAAATACCACGAACAGTACCACAATCCGTCCGGCGTACAACAATGTGTTGAACTACTTCAACAAGTCTGCGCGTGAGGTATCCAGCATCTGATGTTCGTACAGCAGTATCTACAACCCCTTTACGAGCCCCGTAGCAAGAGATTATATATTCTGTTAAAGAAAGCCCTTCGCGTAAATTGCTTTGAATGGGTAAATCAATCATTTGTCCTTGGGGGTCCGACATTAATCCTCTCATACCTACTAATTGATGCACCTGAGATGCATTTCCTCTAGCTCCCGAAAAAGACATCATATGAACTGGATTAAAGGGGTCAGTCATCCTAAAATTCGGATTCATTTCTTGTCGCAAATATTCACTTGTGGCATACCATATTTCAATGGATTGGCGTAATTTTTCTACCGCGTGTACATTCCCATAATGATGGTGTTTTTCCAAAATAAAACTTTGTTGTTCAGCATCTTGAACTAGCCATCTCTTCGATGGTATTGTTAAAAGATCATCAATTCCCAATGAAATGGATGTAACAGTAGCTTGTCGAAAACCCAGGGTCTTTACTTGATCCAGGATATGTGATGTATATGCCATTCCGAAGTGATCTATTAATCTACTAATAAGTCGTTTCATGGCAGCTCCGTCTATCACTTTATTGTGAAATACCAGATTGGCCCGTTCTGCCATAACATAAGTACCTCCCTATTCTGCTGAGTATGATTCGACAATGGGGTTTAGTCAGTGATTGGAAAACTTCCTTTTCTCGATTCTCGATCTTGATTCGCGTAGAACTTCCGGAACTATGGGCTGTGTTAAAGTCAAGAGATCTTAATTCCTACTGGTATCGTAGCATTTCTTAGCCTAGTTGGGTACCGTATGAACAGGCATGAGAAAACCCATGTACGGCTTCTTCAAT